TATCTTTCTATGTATCATTCATATTGCTAGAATTCCTACACAACTAATTCTTGAATCAAGAAATTTTTGTTTTGATAAATACATTTACAATAATAAAACAAACCAAGAAATAAAAAACAAAAAAGAAATTAACTTTATTTCGACTCTAAAAAGTGAACTTTACAATATTAAGAATAGTAAGAGGAATTCACATCTTTTTTTTGACTTATCCTCTTTATCACAAGCATATGTATTTTACAAATTATCACAAACCCACGTTATTAATTTGTATAAGTTAAGATCTATTTTTGAGTATCATGGAACTCCCGTTTTTCTTAAGACTGCAATAAAAAATTATTTTGTAACACAAGGAATATTTCATTCCGAATTAAGACATACAAAACTTTCAAGTTCTGAAACGAATCAATGGAAAAACTGGTTAAGAGGTCATTATCAATACAATTTATCTCAGATTAGATGGTTTGAATTAATACCACAAAAATGGCGAACTACAATAAATGAAGGTGGTATTACCCAAAATAAAGATTTAACAAAATGGAATTTGTATGAAAAAGATCGATTACTTTATCACAAAAAACAAAAGGATTTTAAAGTATATCCATTACCAAACCAAAAAGATAATTTTCCAAAATACTATATATATAATCTTTTATCATATAAATCTATTAATTATGAAATTAAGAAGTCCTCATATATTATTTATGGATCACCATCAGAATTAAATAACAACCAAAAAATTACTTTTAATTACAACAATTATAAACAAAATTTATTTGAAAGCCTGGAGGAAATTCCTATCAATCATTATCTAAAAAAGGGCGATATTTTGTATATGCAAAAAAATCCAGATAGAAAATATTTTGATTGGACAATTCTAAATTTTTTTCTAAGACAAAAAATGGATATTGAGGCCTGGACCAAAATGGATTATAGCAGTAATATAAATACTAAGCTTGGAAGTAAGAATTACAAAAAAATTGAGAAAATGGATAAAAACGATATTTTTTATCTGATGATTCATCAAGATTTAGAAATAAATCCAATCAATGACAAGAAACTCTTTTTTGATTGGATGGAACTGAATGAAGAAATCCTAAACCCAATATCGACAAATCTGAAACTTACGTTCTTCCCAGAATTTGTGCCACTTTATAATGTATACAAAAAAAAACCATGGATTATACCAAGCAAATTACTTCTTTTAAATTTAAATAAAAAGAAAAACATCAATGAAAAGAAAAAATTCCATTTTTTTAGACCATCAAATGAAAAAAGAAATTTTGAATTAATGAATCGAAATCAAGAAGAAAAAGAACCCGCGGGCCGAAGAGGCCTTGGATCATATTCACAAAACCAAGATAAAATGAAAAAACAATATAAGATCCGAAATAAGATGAGACCAGAAATAATTTTCTTACGGAAACACTATTTGCTTTTTCAATGGATAATAGACGATGGTTTAATTCCGAATTTAACTGAAAGAATGATCAATAATATCAAGATATATTGTTACTTGCTTGGACTGATAAATCCAAGAGATACTACTATATCGTCTATTCAAAGGAAAGAAATAAATCTGGATATAATGGTGATTCGAAAAAAATTGACTCCTATAGAATTGAATAAAAAGGGGATATTTTTTATCGATCCCATTCGTTTGTCTGTAAAAAACGACGGATACTTTATTATATATCAAACCGTAGGTATATCGTTGGTTCATAAAAGTAAGTACCAAACTCCTCAAAGATATCGAGAACAAAGATATATCAATAAAAATAAATTGGATGAATCTATCCCAAGATATCTAATAATAATTCGAAAGAGAGACAAAAAACATTATGATTTTATCGTTCCTGAAAAGATTTTATCATCTAGACGTCGTAGAGAATTGAGAATTCTAATTTCTTTCAACTCAAAGAATATAAATAGTGTGGATAAAAATCGAGTATTTTGTAACAAAAAGAACATAAAAAACAGGAATCCTTTTTTGGATCAAAAAAAGCATCTTGATAGAGATAAAAATGACTTAATTAAATTAAAGTTATTTCTTTGGCCTAATTATCGATTAGAAGACTTAGCTTGTATGAATAGATATTGGTTTAATACCAATAATGGAAGCCGTTTTAGTTTGTTAAGAATATATCCACAATTAAAAATTGGTTGATGGTACATTTTTCCTATATATTCTGTACCATATAGAAAAGCAAACAGATGCACATATGCCCTGTCTTACGTCCTAGTCTAATATTAGATATTTTTTATTTAATACTAAGTCAATGACGTATCAATTTGTTTGGATAAAATCTATAAAATAAACGAATATATGGAATATTCCGAATTTTCGGTCTAAATAATTTTACGTTGTAAGTGTAAAAACGTACCATCTACTTTTTTATCCCTGTCCAACTAAAATTAAAATTCTTGTGTATACTAATTACTACATTAAAATGACTAATATTATTATTACTGATCAAATAAAATATTTTATATGTAAATTAAAGGGTAGAAGGAGCTTTTTTTATGATAAAAAATCCATTCAGTGCAATTATTTTGAAAGAGGAAAACGAAGACAACAAGGGGTCTGTTGAATTTCAAGTAGTGAGTTTCACCAATAGGATACGGAGACTTACTTCACATTTGGAATTGCACAAAAAAGACTATTTATCTCAGAGAGGTCTGCGTAAAATTCTAGGAAAACGTCAACGGCTGCTCGCCTATTTGTCAAAAAAAAATAGAGTACGTTATAAAGAATTAATCGGACAGTTGGAGATTCGAGAAACAAAAAATCATTAATTTTAAGAGTCGTTTTGAATTTTCGCTTAAATTTTGATGAACCTCTTTTCACTTTCAGCAATTCATGGAAGAATGAATCGGGAAAAAACCTATGACTGCACCAGCTACACGAAATGACCTTATGATAGTCAATATGGGCCCTCAGCACCCATCAATGCACGGTGTTCTTCGACTCATTGTTACTCTAGATGGTGAAGATGTTATTGACTGTGAACCGATATTGGGTTATTTACATAGAGGAATGGAAAAAATTGCGGAAAACCGAACAATTATACAATATTTACCTTATGTAACACGTTGGGATTATTTAGCTACTATGTTCACTGAAGCAATAACTGTAAATGCACCAGAGCAGTTAGGCAATATTCAAGTGCCTAAAAGGGCCAGCTATATCAGAGTCATTATGTTAGAGTTAAGTCGTATAGCTTCGCATTTGTTATGGCTTGGCCCTTTTATGGCAGATATTGGCGCACAGACCCCTTTCTTCTATATTTTTCGAGAAAGAGAATTGATATATGACCTATTCGAAGCTGCTACCGGTATGCGAATGATGCATAATTATTTTCGTATTGGGGGAGTCGCTGCTGATTTACCTTATGGCTGGGTAGATAAATGTTTGGATTTTTGTGATTATTTTTTAACAAGAGTTACTGAATATCAAAGGCTTATTACACGGAATCCTATTTTTTTAGAGCGAGTTGAGGGAGTAGGCATTATTGGCGGAGAGGAGGCAATTAATTGGGGTTTATCGGGACCAATGCTACGAGCTTCCGGAATACAATGGGATCTTCGAAAGGTTGATCATTATGAGTCTTACGATGAATTTGATTGGGGAGTTCAATGGCAAAAGGAAGGGGATTCATTAGCTCGTTATTTAGTACGAATCGGTGAAATGACAGAATCAATAAAAATTATTCAACAGGCTTTAGAAGGAATTCCGGGGGGGCCCTATGAGAATTTAGAAATCCGGCGCTTTGATAAAGTATGGGATCCCGAATGGAATGATTTTGACTATCGATTTATCAGTAAAAAACCTTCTCCTACTTTTGAATTGTCAAAACAAGAACTTTATGTGAGAGTCGAAGCCCCAAAAGGAGAATTAGGAATTTTTCTGATAGGAGATAAGGGTGTTTTTCCTTGGAGATGGAAAATCCGACCACCGGGTTTTATCAATTTGCAAATCCTTCCTCAATTAGTTAAAAGAATGAAATTGGCTGATATTATGACAATACTAGGTAGCATAGATATCATTATGGGAGAAGTTGATCGTTAAAATGATAATAGATACAACAGAAGTAGAAGTACAAGCTATCAATTCTTTTTTTAGATTGGAATCCTTAAAAGAGGTATATGAGATCATATGGATGCTTGTCCCTATTTTTACTCCTGTATTAGGAATCACAATAGGTGTACTAGTAATTGTTTGGTTAGAAAGAGAAATATCTGCGGGGATACAACAACGTATTGGCCCTGAATACGCCGGGCCTTTGGGAATTCTTCAAGCTTTAGCAGATGGTACAAAATTACTTTTCAAAGAGAATCTTCTTCCATCAAGAGGAGATACTCGTTTATTCAGTATCGGACCATCCATAGCAGTCACATCAATTCTACTAAGTTCTTTAGTAATTCCTTTTGGATATCGCCTTGTTCTAGCCGATTTAAGTATTGGTGTTTTTTTATGGATTGCCATTTCAAGTATTGCTCCCGTGGGCCTTCTTATGTCAGGTTTTGGATCAAATAATAAATATTCCTTTTTAGGTGGTTTACGGGCTGCTGCTCAATCAATTAGTTATGAAATACCATTAACTCTATGTGTGTTATCAATATCTCTACGTGTGATTCGTTAAGACATAAAATTTCCTCTATGTCTTTTCTTTCTAGGAAGTAAATTTCATGAGTTGAATATTACTTTTTATTTTTTATTCATCATTCGGGTTGATGAACTAAACCAGATAGTTATATGAGTGAAAAAAAAAGTTTCTTACTTTGTAGTAAAAAGATTCAGTCTCATTTCCTATGTACAAGTGTTAAGTGAAAGTAAACACAAGCATTATATACTATTTACCCCAAGATTGAGTGATTAGTCATCATGACTTGAAGCGGGTTCAAAAGGAGCAACTATCTAGGGATTTTACTAGCTATTAACAGACATGTATTACCCTAATGAGCGGGGGGTCCTTTTGACCACAAAAAGGGTGGATAGTTAG